TCTTTTGTATAATACTAATTGATAGGGCCTCATTAGTAAGTGCTACAAGATCTCGTACATTGGAACCCATCGTTATGGACCCAAATCCATTAGTATGGAACATTTTCTTTTCCAAGTGAAATCCCCTTGTATATGAAAGAGTAAAAAAGTGCTTTCGTTGTTGTGGAATAAGAAGCCTTCGTATCTTAATGCATGTATTTAATTTATTCGGAGCGATTAGAGCAGGATCTACTTTTTGGGGAATATGAGTCGAAGCAATAACAAGAATATTTCTAGTGGAACATCTTTGACTATCCCTAGAAAGATAGTTCACTAATAGACCGAGGGATAAGTCATTGGACTCATTCATATTCAGATCATGAATGTTTGGAATCCAAATTATACAAGGAGACATTGCTTTTGCTAATTCGAATTGAAGGGTGATCAAAAATCGGTCTATGTCCGGTATAAGATCCCTAGGTAGCACATCCTTCATAGTTATAAACTTGAGCTTCCTATCAAGGTCACGGTCGAAATCCTCACTATCATCACTATCATAACTATAGTAACTATCCTCACTCTCGTTACTAGGTAAAAGACTGTAAATGGTACCCTCTTTTTCATCAAAAATTTTCTCTTCACTATCATTCTCATCAATATTAAAACCCTTAGGATGGTTATCCAGGAACTTGTTCAGAAATACTGTAATGAAAGGAACATAAGAGTTTTTCGCGAGGTATTTGACCAAAAAGGATCGTCCAGTTCCTATAGAACCAATCACTAAAATACCCCCTCCTAGGGGTAGGGCTAAGCGGAGCGAAAAGGGTTTCCTATTGGATGGTAAATCAAAACTACTAGCTCCACGCGGGGTTTGTGAATAAGTGATTGTCTGATAATGAGCAAGGAATATCCGTCTTTCTGCTAAGCAGGATGGATTGAACTCATAATTCATTAGATCCTTTTTATGAATGTCAATTAAATTTCGTAAGTAAATTGTTCCCGGTTGTTCAATCATTTGATAACCAGAGTTATTCTTTGCTAAATGATCACTATGAGTCAGACTCAATAGAATTTGATCAATACCTTTTTCTGCCGTTAAGGTAGAGAACTGAACCAAGAATTCTCTTTCTTTATCAGCAATCAAATCACTGTTCGAGATCCAGGATTCTATTTTATCATCAATCCAATCACTATTTACCTTTTTTCTTTTTCTTATGAAGGAATATAGCAGTTTACTTGTATGACTTAGATGTCTAGTATTTCTCAAAAAAGCTATTCGATTGATGGGATTTGGTATAATACTTATGAGATCGATGAGATTAAAATCTTTCTTCTTAGAACGTATGGATTTGACCTCATAAATGGCACCACCACTGCCAGAAGCAGAACCTCGTCTTTCTTCTATAAACTTTCCTAATTGTTCCGTAGCAACTAGAAAGAGATTCTTTAACCAGAAAGAATTAAGTCCCGATGTAGGATACCTATCCAGAAGTTTTCGCAACTCAATCATGTAGGAAGGAATAATAAAAGATTTGACCTGTTGGAACTCTGTCTGTAACTCACCATAGAATCGAGAAACAAAGAGAAGATGTGTAAAAATGAGATATCCAGTAACAAGAAGAAGGAAAAGGATTGAATAGAAGAACTCCCAAATATTTAGCGATCTCAGATGTGTCGATGGTGACTCATTATTTCGATGAAAAATTTCTTCGCGCAGAAGATTATGGAAAGACTTCCTAGAAATCTCACTTATCAGATTCCATTGTGAAAGACACAATTTTTTCTGAATAATTCCCGATAATATATCTGATCCATGCATAATATCATGAAAAATGGATATAAATTTTTGAAATTTTTTACTACTACTTAGTATCGTCACTAGGTCTGAAAAAGTCTCTAAAAATATTAATTTTAGATATTTGTGCCCTGTCGAGGTAAGTAACCATGGTATATATCTTTGGAATCTATTCAATTTGGAGAGAGTTGAAAAAACACTATTTCTTTGAAAGGTTCTATACATCTCCCCTTTCTCAAGGGATTTTTTTACATAAAGACTACGTTTTTTCCTCTTTTCGGCTGGGAAAGATTTCTCAGAATATGGAGTTTCAATCAAACCCATGTTGGAATTGAAATTTAGATACTTATGCAAGTGCTTCCCTTCTGAATCTGGTAGATTCATATCTGAAAGAGGTTGACAATCAATTCTTTCAAAATGGACTTTCTCTTCCTCTGTTAGAGGTGCTCCAGAAATGTCTGCGATCGAGTAACTAGTTCTATCGTGACCACTTTGTGGAAAATCCTTAGGTATTAAAATGTTAGATACCTGTAATTCGATTGGTGAAATAGTATATCTCTCCAAAAAAGCATGTTTTTTTTTACCGCTGCACAAAGAAAATATTTTGTTTCGACTGAACAAGATATTGAGGAATTGGCCATACAGAAAATCATAATTATTGATAGAGGCCCTTTCCACATAAAAAGAGAATCTTGTGTTCCAATGGAAGCCTAAATAATATGGATTATTCAAGAATCGCAGTCGATTTGCTTTATAAAAAGAGGATATCAATGAACTTCTATTAAACGGTTTCACGGGATTCAACCAATTGTCTTGACCTTGGGATATCTTTGAGAAATAGGAATCCGTCATCCTATTTGGTATCTTATTGAAAAAAAATGGTGATATTGGTCCTCCATTGATAAATAATTTCGATTTTTGGGAAGTATGGTAGTCATCCAATAAGAAGGGTTTACTTTTTTTCAAATTACCTATTTGAAGACCTATTGATTCTAACAACTGATTACAGAGTGGATCATTCGGACTTTTCAATTCATAGATGTGGATCTGGGACCTATGAACGGGGATACTCCCGAAACTCACAAAGAAAGAAGGAAGTGAGTTAGACAAAAAGAGAAGAAACTTGGACAAAAAGAAAAAAAGTGACTTAGATAAATCTTTTTTGTCGATAACCTCAGACCAATTCATTGAATATTTATTAATACGTAATCGATCAAACACTACTTGAAAACGGCTATTCTGCTCGGAAATGAAATGGTCCAAATTTTCCTGGAAATTCTTGGTTCCGTTGGACCATTTATATCTATATGCATTAGGATCCCTATTAAAATTAAAGGACCCCTCGGTTCGAGAAATCCAACAAATAGGATCGAACCTTTTCTTCTGACTCTTTTTCCAATTTGATAAATGTTGGTTGATCGTGTATTTCATTATAGTTCTATGATTCATAGTATCTTTTTCTATCTGATACCTTTGAATTCCATATTCGAAGTTGCGATCGAATCTATTCTTTTTAATGAATTGATTCCATACATTTCTTATGTACCTATAGATACTATATTGTATTTGAATCAGATTTTGGATCAATCTATATTGATAGACTGCCTCCATTATGTTGTTACTAGTAAATACCACTATTTTTGGTTTTGAATTTTCCAAATCATTCCCACAAGAGGTGCGGGCCCATTTTTTTATGATCCTTTGATAAAAAGATTCATTCTCTTCGTAAAAAAGAGGAGGTAGAACCAATAAAGATTTCTTTTTTGATTCATTCCTGAATACCTCATTTAAGAATCGTTTTGGATCCAATTTGAAAGAATCAATAGAAAAAGAAAATCGCTTATGATACACCAAGTACGGCTCGGTTATTGATAGATTCAATAGATCCGCTAGTTCGTGAAATCTCTGTTCTGATTCCAAATAGTGGTTTAACATGTATTCCCCTCTGTTCCGGTACTGGAATAGATGCAATAAACCAAAAAGTGGGTTTTTGTTCAATAAGGAAATGTTATAGGAACTGTCAAGTTCATCCTTCATAACCATATTACATCCTGGATCGGATGAAATAGGATGAATTGAGACAGTCTTTTGTAAATACATACTTATTTTGACTATATTTTCTATTTCTTTATTTTCCGATCGCCTGGAAAAAAGAAAAGAAACATCTTCTTCTTTCTTTAATAATTTCTGATCTCTACTGGACCTTTCAGTAGGATTTGAATCCAGATGAAGTTCTGACCATCTATCAGAGAAAAAAGATCTCTGAGATATATTTTTTCCTTTTGGAAGATACAGGAGCGGGACAATCAACCTATTTATATTGGTTGAATCTTTTGAGTCTTCCAATCTATTATCATTGCTGGGTCCAATGGAATTCATAGGTATAGGAAGAAGTCCTGTCAAATAGAAATTTTTTCTTTCGATCATCTTTCGATTGTTAATACGATATAGAAGGATCGCTACTACAAAGAATACTACATTATTGATCGTGAAATACCGATTCCTTGTTAAACCCTGTGAATTGCGTGAAAGTAGGATACTCCAAATTCTGGAGTCCAAGAGTTTGATAAAACTCTCTTGATAGAAAAAAATGTGAATGAAAGATACCGCTGAATTTATTTGAGTCCATGAATATAAGAAATCGCGAGAATTCCGGATCTCTCTAAATATCTCTCTCAATTCGAAAACCCAGTATTTGAATTTATGCATTTGTATTTAAACCTCCTTTAATGCATTGATTTATCTAAAAGATTTCACTTCAATTGGAATTTGGTTATTCACCAGGTACGAGGATTCCCCCGAAGCATCCATGGCTGAATGGTTAAAGCGCCCAACTCATAATTGGCGAAGTCGTAGGTTCAATTCCTACTGGATGCACCCCAATGAAACCCTCTTTCCAAAAAGAAGAATTACTAAAATTCAATTAGATTATTATTTTTTAATTATTAAACGTCAATTAGATTATTATTATTAATTAATTATTTTTTTAATTAAATAAATAATTTAAATAAATTGATTATAACTTTACTTCAATTAGATTATTATTTTTTAATTATTAAACTTCAATTAGATTATTATTTAAATAATTAATTTAAATAATTTCTATATATAAATAGATATATATTTATTATAATTAATTTAATTTAATTAATTGAAATAATTTCTGATCTCTACTGGACCTCTCAGTAGGATTTGAATCCAGACCATCTATCAGAGAAAAAAGAATGATTGGATCTGTATCAATGGAATCTCATCATCCATACATAACGAATTGGTGTGGTATATTCGATAAATATATATATATATATGAACAATAAAAAAACTAGTAGTCTTATTGAGACTAGAACTCATAGGGAAGAAAATATATTTATGAATGGAATAAAATATGCAGTTTTTACAGACAAAAGTATTCGGTTATTGGGGAAAAATCAATATACTTTTAATGTCGAATCGGGATCAACTAGAACAGAAATAAAGCAATGGGTCGAACTCTTCTTTGGTGTCAAGGTAATAGCTATGAATAGTCATAGACTCCCGATAAAGGGTAGAAGAGTGCGATCTATTAAGGGACATACAATGCATTACAAACGTATGATCATTACGCTTCAACCGGGTTATTCTATTCCACCTCTTAGAAAGAAAAGAACTTAAATTAAAAAACACTAAATAGCATGGCGATACATTTATACAAAACTTCTACCCCGAGCACACGCAATGGAGCCGTAGACAGTAAAGTGAAATCCAATTCACGAAATCGTTTGATTTATGGAAAGCGTCGTTGTGGTAAAGGACGAAATGCCAGAGGAATCATTACCGCAGGGCATCGAGGGGGAGGTCATAAGCGTCTATACCGGAAAATAGATTTTCGACGGAATGACAAAGACATATATGGTAGAATTGTAACTATAGAATACGACCCTAATCGAAATGCATATATTTGTCTCATACACTATGGGGATGGTGAGAAAAGATATATTTTACACCCGAGAGGGGCTAGAATTGGAGATACCATTGTTTATGGTACAGAAGTTCCTATAAAAATGGGAAATGCCCTACCTTTGAGTGCGGTTTGAACTATTGATTTACGTAATTGGAAGTAACCAATTAGGTTTACGGCGAAACCTAGAAATCGATCACTGATCCAATTAGAGTACCTCTACAGGATAGACTTCAACAGAAAACTGAAGAGTAACGGCAGCAAGTGATTGAGTTCAGTAGTTCCTCATATAAAATTATTGACCCTAGATATCTAGTAATATGGAGAAGACAAAATTGTTTCAAGCACCGACAGAACAAGAAGCGACACTTGTTTCAAAGAGGGGAGGAGACAAGGGTTATTCACATTTCATTTGATGGTCAGAGGCAAATTGAAAGCTAAGCTGTGGTAATTCTAAGGATTCCCCCAGGGATTAATAGAAATGTCTCCTACGTTACCCGTACTATGTGGAAGTAGCGACGTAATTTCATAGAGTCATTCGGTCTGAATGCTACATGAAGAACATAAGCCAGATGAAGGAACGCGAAGACCTAGGATGTAGAAGATCATAACACGAGTGATTCGGCAGATGCAGATTTTGATTCCTAATTCCTATATTATAAATATATCCACTCATGCGGTATTAAATTATAATTATGCCATATATATATAAGAATACGAATTCTACGATTATAGAAGATCCATCTGTATAGATATCATTATCTACATCCAGAAAGCCGTATGCTTTGGAAGAAGCTTGTACAGTTTGGGAAGGGATTTTGATTGATCAAAAAGAAGAATCTACTTCAACCGATATGCCCTTAGGCACGGCCATACATAATATAGAAATCACACTCGGAAAGGGTGGACAATTAGCTAGAGCAGCAGGTGCTGTAGCGAAACTTATTGCAAAAGAGGGGAAATCGGCAACATTAAAATTACCTTCGGGAGAGGTCCGTTTGATATCTAAAAAATGCTCAGCAACAGTCGGACAAGTGGGCAATGTTGGGGTAAACCAGAAAAGTTTGGGCAAAGCTGGATCTAAACGTTGGCTAGGTAGGCGCCCTGTAGTAAGAGGAGTTGTTATGAACCCTGTAGACCATCCCCATGGGGGTGGTGAAGGGAGAGCTCCAATTGGTAGAAAAAAACCGGTAACTCCGTGGGGCTATCCTGCACTTGGAAGAAGAAGTAGAAAAAGGAATAAATATAGTGATAATTTGATTCTTCGTCGCCGTAGTAAATAGTGTTAGAGTAGACAGTATAAATAGTAGAGTAGAGAAAATCGAATTTGTTTCTTCGTCTTTACAATACAAAATAAAAAAAAAAAAAAAAATAAAAGAGTGATTTACTATCACATTAAATAATATGATTTTATTTTTTTTTTTTAATATAAGAGGAAAAATTCACTTTTTTGTAAATTATAAGAGGGATAATTAACTATGGGACGTTCACTAAAAAAAAATCCTTTTGTAGCGAATCATTTATTAAGAAAAATTAATAAGCTTAACACAAAAGGAGAAAAAGAAATAATAATAACTTGGTCCAGAGCATCTACCATTATACCTACAATGATTGGGCATACCATTGCTATCCATAATGGAAAAGAGCATTTACCTATTTATATAACAGATCGTATGGTAGGTCATAAATTGGGAGAGTTTTCACCCACTCGAAACGTCCTAGGATATGCGAAAAATGATAATAGATCTCGTCGTTAACATTTTTTTAATTGGTTTATTCTGCAGCAGCAAATGCTAGTCACAATCTAAATTTCAACGAACTAAGTCAATGAGTCATAAAGATAAAGATATATAACAAAAAGATAAAAAAGTACACAAATAAGTCGTATCATTTTATATGTAGTGAGGAATTATGGGACAAAAAATACATCCGCTTGGTTTCAGACTTGGTACAACTCAAAGTCATGATTCTATTTGGTTTGCACAACCAACAAATTATTCCGAGAATCTAAAAGAAGATAAAATAATACGAGATTGTATCAAGAATTATATACAAAAAACGATAAGAATATCCTCTGGTGTCGAGGGAATTGGACGTATAAAGATTAAAAAAAGAATCGATCTGATTCAAGTCATAATCTATATGGCAGTTCCCAAGTTATTAATCGAGGGTAAGCCTCGAAGAATCGAAGAATTACAGATAAATGTGCAAAAAAAACTGAATTGTGTGAACCGAAAACTCAACATTGCAATTACAAGAATTCCAAATGCTTATAGAGACCCTAATATTCTTGCAGAATTTATAGCCGGACAATTAAAGAATAGAATTCCATTTCGTAAAGCAATCAAAAAAGCTATAGAATTAGCTGAACAGGCGGGTACAAAAGGAGTTCAAGTACAAATTGCGGGACGTATCGACGGAAAAGAAATTGCACGTGTCGAATGGATCAGAGAAGGTAGGGTTCCTCTACAAACCATTCGAGCTAAAATTGATTATTGTTCCTATCCAGTTCGAACTATTTATGGGGTATTGGGGATCAAAGTTTGGATATTTCTAAACAAAGAATAATCAACTTTTCGGTATCTTTAAGCTTCCATCTTTGGATAAAACAAAAAATGAGGAATTCTTAATATATTCTTATTCCAAAAGAATAAATGACAAATTTTATAAGATTCAATAAAAAATTTTAATAATTATTTTATAGTGAAGGAATTGCTATGCTTAGTGTGCGACTCGTTGGTTTTTTTCGAGTGGTTCAATTAAAACAAAAATTCGTAGAATTTTTTAATAAAGAACTAAAGAACTAATAACCTACCCATCGCTTCGCATTATCTGGATATAAAGAACCCGTTCAAATAAAAAATCTAAATAAAGATATAATATATGAGGTTATATAATTAAATTATAGCAACTGAAAACGGAAATAAAAAAGAATCTGATTATGAGTTGTAAAGCAATAAGAATATACAGATAAATGAAGAGGTGAAAGAAAGAAAAGATATCAATGATATAGAATTCTAATATGTAAAGGTCTATGGGTCCATCTCATAAAAGGTAGTGTAATAAAGCATCCATATTAAAAATTAATCCATAATGGATGAAATATATTCCTAGAATAAACGAATTCAGAGCCGCGAATCAATAAAACTGAGAAGGTTGATTCAACAAAATAAAATAAATAATAAAATTTTATTCAAATAAAATCTTATTAAAGAGGCTCCATTGTAGAATTTAGACCTAACCATAAATCGAAAAGCGATGGGAACGAAGGAACCTGTGAATACCTAAGATAATTTTTTTATTAAAAAAAAAAAAGTAAAAAAAAAAACAAATCTTAAAAATTCATTAGGTGGGATGGCGGAAGAAACTAAGAATCATTCATTGTTTTTTGAGGAATTGTGGACTAACCCTACATTACGCCTGAAATTGATAATGAAAGAGTAAATATCCGCCCGCGATAATTTTTTTTATTTCAAAATTTTTTCCAATCCGATATGATAATAAAAAAAAAGACAAATACGGATTCGTTAGAATCTTATACCAAAACAATATATATAAAAGCAAGATATACAAATTTCTAATGGATGTATGTTATTGTATATTTTTTTATCGGTTAAATATTTTGGAATCGATTCATTCGTGAGGAGCCGTATGAGGTGAAAATCTCATGTACGGTTCTGTAATAGAGATGGAATTGAGAAAAAACCATCAACTATAACCCTAAAAGAACCAGATTCCGTAAACAACATCGAGGAAGAATGAAAGGAAGAGCCTATCGAGGTAATCGTATTTGCTTCGGAAAATATGCTCTTCAGGCACTTGAACCCGCTTGGATCACATCTAGACAAATAGAAGCAGGGCGCCGGGCAATTTCACGAAATGTCCGTCGGGGTGGACAAATATGGGTACGCATATTTCCAGACAAACCTGTTACAGTAAGACCTACCGAAACGCGTATGGGTTCGGGAAAGGGATCTCCCGAATATTGGGTAGCTGTCGTTAAACCCGGCAAAATACTTTATGAAATGAGTGGGGTCTCAGAAACTATAGCTCGAAAAGCTATTTCAATAGCAGCATCGAAAATGCCTATACGAACTCAATTCATTCTTTCAGAATAATCATTCGAAGGAAAGAGGTCTTTAGTATGAAAAAAAAATTGCAATTGTGGGTTTCTTTTTTTTTGAACACAGAATATTTTTTTTACTTCAACTTTTTGACTGAAAGATAAAAAAAAATGATATGATTCAACCTCAAACCTATTTAAATGTAGCCGATAATAGTGGAGCTCGCGAATTGATGTGTATTCGAATCATAGGAGCTAGTAATCGACGGTATGCTTATATCGGTGACATTGTTGTTGCTGTAATCAAAAAAGCAGTACCAAATACGCCTTTAGAAAGATCTGAAGTGATCAGAGCTGTAATTGTACGTACTTGTAAAGAACTTAAACGTAGTAATGGTATGATAATAAAGTATGATGATAATGCTGCGGTTGTAATTGATAAAGAAGGAAATCCAAAAGGAACTCGAATTTTTTGCGCAATACCTCGAGAATTGAGAAAGTTAAATTTTACTAAAATAGTTTCATTAGCACCCGAGGTATTATAATACGAGATCATGATATAGGTATATCATTTAATAATTAAATAATTAATTTAATTAATATTTCAAAAAATAAATCAAAATTATAATATAATATATATAATATTATAGATAGAAAAAAAAGGAATGAAATATATATATTTATTATTTATATATTCAAAATTCTGAATTCTATAAAAAAATAGAATTCAGAATTTTGAATTAGTATAATAGTTCATTTTCTAATATTCTATTTTTTTTTTAGTTTGAGAATATTCTATATATATGTACATTAATCCTATTAGATTATAATAAGATTTTCTATATATAGAGTATTATTATTATTATATTCTCATATTCAATAATTAGATATTTTATTTTATTGAATCAAAAAAGGGGAGCACGTTGATTATATTGAAAGTAAGGAACAACAATCATTTTCATTTATCATGGGTAAGGATACCATCGCTGATATAATAACCTTGATACGCAATGCTGACATGACTAGAAAAAGAACAGTTCAAATACCACTTAGTAATATTATTGAAAACATTGTTAAAATACTTTTACGAGAGGGTTTTGTTGAAAACGTCAGAAAACATCGGGAAAACGACAAATACTTTTTAGTTTTAACTCTACGATATAGAAGAAATAGGAAAGGATCATCTAAAACGTTTTTAAATTTAAAACGGATCAGTACACCAGGTCTCCGAATCTATTCTAACTATCAACGAATTCCTAGAATTTTAGGAGGTATGGGAATTGTAATTCTTTCTACTTCTAGAGGTATAATGACAGATCGAGAGGCTCGGTTAGAAAGAATCGGCGGAGAAGTTTTATGTTATATATGGTAATTTTTCGGATATTCTTATATACGAATTATATAAAAAACTTCTATCCATTCTTGTCAAAGGAGAGAGAAAACACAAATTTCTAATATTACTTCTAATCCTAATACATTAGTGAATGTGTCAAGAGGATTTAACTAGAATAGAAATAAAAAAATTCATAAAGATTTAATTACTGAATAACTTCTCAGGGTATATTCCAGGTTCCTTTAATAGAAAAAATAGAATTGAAATAAGATTCTGGTCTATGTTTCCAAGAAAATTCGACGTACTATTCTTTTCTATGTATACGACGATACAATACGATGACCGAGAAAGTAAAAAGTGTAATAAGGAAACCCTATTTTCTTCCAATAAATAGATTCGGCATTAAGTTAAGGAATGAGAAATATGAAAATAGGAGCCTCTGTTCGTAAAATTTGTGAAAAATGTCGATTGATCCGCAGACGAGGGCGAATTATAGTAATTTGTTCAAATCCAAGACATAAACAAAGACAAGGATAATATTTTCACAAAACAAAAAAGGGCTTTCTTTTTTAAAGAAAGTACCGAATGCACAAATCAATAAATATTGCAATTCAAAAAATCGTATTATATTAATAGTTAATTCACTTAAATATTAAATCAAAACAAAAATATAGTATAGATTCTATATTAGAATCTATTCTATGTTATAAGTATTATAACAAATATTATTGCTTGATATTTAAAATCTAGATATTTCAAATCTATCTTAGTAGAAATAGAATAAAATTAAGATAGAAAATAGTACCCGTTTTTGACAGGAAATGGATATATCCATATATTTCGGACTTATATTTTTTAAAATAATAAAATATGGCAAAACCTATACCAAAAATTGGTTCACGTAAAAATGGACGTATTGGTTCGCGTAAGCATCCTCGTAAAATACCAAAGGGTGTTATTTATGTTCAAGCTAGTTTCAACAATACCATTGTGACTGTTACAGATGTACGGGGTCGGGTGATTTGTTGGTCCTCTGCCGGTTCGTGTGGCTTCAAGGGTACACGAAGGGGGACACCATTTGCCGCTCAAACCGCAGCAGCAAATGCTATTCGAACAGTAGCAGATCAAGGCATGCAACGAGCAGAAGTCATGATAAAAGGTCCCGGTCTCGGAAGAGATGCAGCATTAAGAGCTATTCGTAGAAGTGGTATACTTTTAAGGTTTATACGGGATGTAACCCCTATGCCACATAATGGATGTAGGTCCCCTAAAAAAAGACGTGTGTAAAACTAAAAATAAACATTAAAGAAAGAGATTTCAAGAGAAATAAACAATTTTTGATAAAAATATATAACTATGATTGGGGAAAAAGTAAAAGTATCTACTCGGACAC